GATAATATTGTATACCAATTTATGTTCTGGGATTTATATATACCCGGAATTGCTGTTATAATTGAAATTGCGAAGGATTTTTTTTCAATAAAAAAACCAATACTGATTGTATCAATTTTTATTTTCTTATATCATTAAGGAAACGCAATTTGAGATTCAAATTTACGAATCATTCATGAATTATATAATAGTATATATAATAGTTAACGGTTCCAGTTTGTGCTGAATTTTTTCTTTTATGACTGAAAAATCAAATTTTTGTTTTTCACTAGAAAAGTAAGGGAAATTTTTAGAGATTGTATGGTTTTAAGATACTATACAATCAATCGAAGGGATGGATCCAACTCAAACAAAAAAGAAAGATTTCTTTTAGAAAAGGAATTAAGGAAAACGGGATTAAGATTCAAAATACAAGTACAATAAATAAGAAGACAAAAGGATAATTTTTTGATAGATTTTGATTTGGTATCGTTTTGGCGGCATGGCCGAGCGGTAAGGCGGGGGACTGCAAATCCTTTTTCCCCAGTTCAAATCCGGGTGTCGCCTAATCACCAAAAGAATTGACATACCTTCTTCTGTTTTGCTGATAGAATTTTGGAAATTTTTCCGGCGGAAGCAAACGGAGGAAACTGATAAATCGTGATAGTCCTTCCATTACTAACGGAGTGTCTACGGGCCGGGTTTTGAATTAGATTGGATAGCAGGACGGAAATCAAATTCCGTTTTTAGTTGCGGAAAGGCCAGAAGATACTCTGTATACATATTCATCAAAGTCTTTGAGTACTCCGGCATTCAATCAATATTAATTCGATTGAATGAGTAATTGGCTTTTACTTAATATACCTTTTATACCTTATATACTATACCTTTTTTCTTTTTTCGTTAACCCCTAGTCAAGAACAGAACATAATAGGGCGTCCTCCGATTGTTTCATAGAGACAATAAGGGACGGTAAGGATTAGATCAAAACAAAATGGGAAAGAAATAGGGTATGGGTTGGGTAGTGATCTACCTTTCTTCTATTTTTTTAGACTTTTTACTTAACTTAATGAAGGACAACAAAAGAAAGAATAGATTTTTAGTATTTCTACATAATTTTTAGTATTTCTACATATTAGTAGCATTTCTTTGATACTTCCAAGGGGGTCTCCGCATATTTTGCTTGTGCTTAATCTTTTCTGATTATACTCGAAATCTTATAAGACCCCTTATAAGTTAGAGTTGGATTTATTGGATTGTTTCATCAACGACGTTAGGTCAGAATTTTTGACTCTGCGCCAGTGATTCCACTATTATTTATTAGTGAACAATAATTCAAGAATTCCTTCATAGATAGGGGACATAATTCACATGGATATAGTAAATCTCGCTTGGGCTGCTTTAATGGTAGTCTTTACATTTTCCCTTTCACTCGTAGTATGGGGAAGAAGTGGACTCTAGAAGTACTACTAATTGTAATTGAGTTTAGGAATTAAACTGGATCCATTTTTTTTTTATAAATCGTTCAGTTCTGAAAAGCTTTTTTTAGTTGAAATTTCATTATTTCAACACTATTTCAATTTAAAATTCAATTTTTAAATTGAAATAGAAATCAAAAAATATCTGCATTTCAAAATTCTCTTGGGTTTTCGTGTAGTAATATAGTTTATGAATAATATATATGAAGAATACTCTTTCAATCAAACAAATATTTCAATTATTTCCGTGTTTGTATTTCGAAAGTAAAAAGAATACAAAGTAAAAGAAATACAAATGGTAGTAAATTTATTCCAACTGAATTCTTGATCAATTTTCTATTTCGATGAACCGACTCTTACTAAAATTAGATATGGACCGTGAGGAAGAGTTGCACTTTTTTTATTTTACTTTTTTGTTTCCCTTTATTCAAAGAGAAAATAGTTCTGTTATTACATTACGTAGATACACATTTTCTATCGGAAACAACACAGACATAGTAGTTCTCTAACGAGATACTACACAGACTAAAATATTGTATTGTCTTGGGCGAGTCACATATTGCGCACCTCCCGTTTGTTTTAATATTTTGGAAATTTTATTTATGTTGTACTTGTTTTATTGAACTCACTGTTCAAACGTTAAAAGAGGTTTACTAATCCTTTCCCCCCCCCTTTTTTGAAATCCGAAGAAGTTTCCATAGATCATATGTCAACTGATCGATCAATGACTTCTTCGTCGGAATGCTAATAAAAAGATTGCTTTATTTTCTTTTATTATACCCATCGAAGAGGCCCTTGATTCTTTTGATCGGGATTCATATTGAAAATAATCAGCAATCCAGGAATTAGAATCGTACGAGTCGCTTTTCAATTATTTCAAATTGATTGAAATCAACACAAATTAAATACAAGACAGATGGATAAAGCAAAGAAATAGAATTGGGGGGCACTATATACATTATATATAATAATAATATGTAATTGATATCGATATATACCAATATATAGGAATATGACGATACTATTGTAGATTGATCTCTATTAAATATTAAATTAACCCGGATTACAATACACCTTATATACACTACAATAACAATAGTAGATAGTATGGTAGAAAGATTCAGATATTTCTTTCTACCATACTATCGTATTTCATAGAATACGGCTAATTCTAGTCTGCCCATTTCATTTAAGACGAGAAATTTGAATCCCTTTCTTCTCTTCAATTATTGATAAGAACTAAAAAGTCAAGTTTAATTCAAATTAATCACCTTGGCTGACTGTTTTTACGTATATTATAAGTAAAAAAGCGGTAGGAACTAGAATAAACAGTGCAGTAGCAATAAATGCGAGAATATTTACTTCCATAATCTCATTGTTTCATTTTTCTTTAATTCGCAATAACTCGGGAGTTAATCCCATAGAGATAATAAATCTTTCGCTTGTAAATTCAATGGGATGAATTACATCTTGATGATATCGAATCGGATCAATATCATGAATAACAATATCTGCACTATCAAATCAACTCATCGTCAAGAATTGAATAGTATAACATAGGAAGATCTTTTATCCATACCGAACTCCAAATTTTATTCCTGATCCAACCAATAATAATAATTCCTTTTTTTTTATTTAGCATTCTTTTTCATTCTTTCTTTTCTATCACCTACCGCCCTCTTTGTACAACCATCTGATGAAGTATCATTGAACCGCCCTTACACTTACCATTGATTCTAAACAACCCCCAACAAACAATAGAAGCTAAAAAAAAAAAAAAAGGAAGAAGTTCGAAACTTATTTTTTTACTGATCTAATCTTCTTGGAAAACAAAAGAAGGATGATAAAGACGAGTACAAGTTTCGGTATAAAAAAATCTAATATTCCATCAAATTAACTATTTTATTTTTATTTATTTTTAGCTAAAAATAAATAAAGTTTGTTCTTTCAAGGAAACCCCTTAATAAAAAAATGGCACCCCCCCCCTAATAAAAAAGCGATCCCTGAAAGTATTCTATTACAATAACTATGTTAAAGTTATTTTATATCGTGCAAATTCCATTTATATATGTACTTCCGGGAAACATACAGTACTCTACTCTATTCGACAGATCAGGAGTAATCGAAAAAGCCATACCCAGTGCAGTATGGTATCTCTTGGAATCCTGAATCTGATGCTACCAATAATTGTCCTAATCCACATATGTCTATCTCCCATCAATCGAATCAGTACTAGTCAAAGAAATGGAAATTCCCCCATTGCTGATAAATGTGAAATAAAAAAGAAAAAAAAAAATAAAGAAGAGGGATTGCCGTTGGGAATGAAATTCTACTTACTTTCTTTCACAAAAAATCTTTCACAAAAAATAGAGAGCGGAATTGATATATTTTTTTATTGGATCCGCCGGGACTGACGGGGCTCGAACCCGCAGCTTCCGCCTTGACAGGGCGGTGCTCTGACCAATTGAACTACAATCCCAAGTAAATACCATAATAAAATAAAGTATTATGTATACATATTTTTATGATTTTATTCTAACCCTTTCAATTTAGAATTTAGATTCAAATTGGCGTGTTGTAACAGAGCCATGAGTGATATATTGATACCCATATGGGTATGCGCTTTAATTAATGAGAACGACCTGGATTACTAGTAATCCTTTCGTTATTGCCAAATAAATGGGATAATTACTCTTTCAATGAAAAAGGGTTTTTTCTTTACCCCTTTCCTTAGATTTTATTTTATACTTACAGATCCTAATTTGTTGGAAAAATAGAGTAAATAAATAGTGCTATAGATATATCAGAGAAGAAAAATTCTCTTCCGTATTGGGGGATCGGGCATTTCTGGAGAGCACAAAATGGGTTATATGATACCATTTCGTGGTAGATCGGCGAATTTTTGGGCCGAGCTGGATTTGAACCAGCGTAGACATATTGCCAACGAATTTACAGTCCGTCCCCATTAACCGCTCGGGCATCGACCCAGGAAGAATAAATTCCAGGCTTATTGATAATCCATGATCAACTTCCTTTCGTAGTACCCTACCCCCAGGGGAAGTCGAATCCCCGCTGCCTCCTTGAAAGAGAGATGTCCTGAACCACTAGACGATGGGGGCATACCATACTTGCAGGATCGCCATCATACTATGCTCATAGTATGAACAGTTTTTTTAAATTGTCAATAGAATGGAATGGTATGACTCGATACGGAGGATCTTTCCATCTTTCACGATTCTATAGCATTTTTTTCCGCCAATAATTTAGTTCATAATTTAGTTCCGAGACTGCGCCAAATTTCTTTATCAATCATTCAATGAAATATGTTGGATCTCTGTTAAATTAGTGGGTACATGTATGAATCAAATGAATTTCGTTATGATGTCAATTAGGATCGGAAACAATTCATTGTATTGCTATTTATCAAATCCAATATCAATAAACCGTTTTATTTTACCTATATTCACTAGTATATCCTCCCCTAGAATTTTATTTACCGGACAAGTCAAATTTTTCATTTCTGAACGAACTGTTATACGTATA